CATACCGGCATATCATCGATTGATGATATATAAGAAAGATGAGAAAGCTGATTTATTGGTTAGACTCTACCTGTCTTTCTTGACTTTAGCTTATGTAATTGAGCTTAGTAAGAAAGTCAGTAAGTCTACCTTTTAATCTATCATCAGTCCTGTGTCGGATATTGAGAAAGTAGTTTCCATAGTTGGTGAACTTAAATGTCAGTTGCCAGCTATTGTTCGGCGATACCCGCCGTTTCTCAGCTCTATTCCCCTGGTACAGGGAATGAGTTGGGAAACGACATGGAAGTCTCTACCCGTATTCACGAAAATATGTTAACGTGAAGGAGGGTAGAAAGGAATTAGACAATCAAAAAGTTAAGAGTGTCTTTACATTCCTTGGCTATGAATTAATGAACTGGACTAAGTTAGTACAGTTCGTTCACAGTCAAGGTGAGCAGTGGTCTCAAGGGGCCTTATGGCCTTCTTATATAAGATATCCATTGTGTAAGTCTAATAAACTGATCAGTGGATGGTCATTAGATTCTTTCTAAAAATGGAATGGCCCGCTTCTCCCTACTGTGGACGACTATGTTCTCCGGTTCTTTCCCGGCCGACTTGCATGTTCTCTTCCTGGAGGAGGGAAAAGACGCATATTTGCTATAGGTCACTTTCTTAATCAGAGGTTGTTGAAACCCGTCCATGATTGGTGTATGACTGTTTTACGGTCTATACCGTCTGATGGTACGTTTAATCAAAGACGAACTCTTGATCGATTAGTTGGCAAGGAGAACTCTTTTTTTATTTAACCGCTGCTACCGATAGGTGACCGTTGGTTGTATTATTTGAGATTATGTGTTACTTATTCGATCGGTCTTTCGCTTCTAGTGTTGTGAATTCAGCACTAGCAACAAACATATAATATGTTCCCTTCGTAAAGAAGGTCAACTTATAAGCTGTTTTCTTTCCGGCCAACCGCTCGGATATTATGCTTCTTGGGCCCTGTTTTCGCTGTCACACCACATTTGTGTGTGGTACTGTGCTGAACAGGAATATCCTGGGAAAACTTTCAGGGACTATGCTGTGCTAGGTGATGACGTATGCATCGCTGATGCGCGAGTAGCTCATCGTTACGAGCAATTATTAGACGGTTTTGGTGTTAAGATCTCTCGATCTAAATCCCTTATCTCTGATAGCGGAGCTGCTGAGTTTGCAAAGAAATTTCGGGTCAAGGGACTATCGAAAGATTTGTCTCCTTGTACCATTCGGAATCTCACTGCTGCTCATCATCCTTATGGATTAATGGGCATCCACAATACGTACCAAATCAAAAGGATAAGTACATTGGCACGTATCGGTGGAGCAGGTTATAAGCAATTAGCACGCTTTGATCACCGTCGTTCAAAACCTTTTTTTCGGGTGTATGCTATGTATACTCATGGGCTTCTCCCTGTTGAACTCTGGCTAGGACGTGGTCGTCCTTTGAACCCGTATTTCATTGGTTTTATTCTCAATTATCTACGTGAACAAATGAGACCGAAGGAGTCAAAACTCATTCCTGATGATTTATTTGGGAATGCCGCTCAGAAAGATTTTCTTGAGTGGTCCGTTCTACGTTCTTGGGTAAGACAATGGCTTAGGTATACCAAATGGTATTACTCTGTGGCTCTTTCCCCTAATATCACCATCGATTCCTTCTTCGAGGCTCCTTTCATTAATCATAACTGGCGTCGGGTTATGACTAACCCTGAGAGATCTCGGTTTGGTCTGATCTGGCGTATTTATGATATAGTCACCTTGAAAGGTCTCAATTTCCAGGTACCTACCCTGGATTCATCAGTTTCAATCCTTTGTGGTTGGCTGATTGGTGGTGAGTGCAAAGGCACTAACTTCCTTGTGTCTGCTGTTGGTTGTGAGCAGCCAGCAGCGAATCCCTTATGCTTCCTTCCCCATCTGCCCTGCCCAGTCACCTGTCATTTATTGTGACAATAGAGCTTACGTTCTAAGAAGAAAAATGGACTTCGCCTCGCAGTATGATCTTTATGATCTCGGCTTTCGAATTCTCTTTGTTCACCCGACAAGGCTGAATAGCGCTCTTTGATGAGCGAACTACCACCGCTATAGGTATCATAAAGAAGTGCGCCAAAAGTGGGATGGGCCATTTCTAATTTAGAAAGTGTTAGCGGGCAAGGCCCATATTCTGCAAGATTTAGACGGGAAGGTGCACACTAGAGCCATTAATGAACAGTTCCTTCAAAAGTCTGACCCTAGACTGTGGGAATCCGACCAGAATGGCTCCGGCCAAGATGAGCACAAAGGAAAGTCAAAGAGCAAAATATATCAAAGCCGAACCCACGGTTAAACACATAGACAAAGTCCAAAAGCGAAAGATACGCGGTCCCCTATGTAACCAATTATTGCAACGAGGGTGACGGAGGCCCTCAACTCAAGGACATGCTTAGCAAAGGTATGAGACAATGTCGCCAGTTATATAAAGAAAAGGGCTGGAGAGTCGAATAGCGCACTTTGGGACTACTCCGATTAGATTCAAATATGTTGGTTTGAAAATAGAAAAATGCCTTCTATCAGGTGAAAGTCGACAAAGTCTAATTCAACATCTTTTAAGGAGCGGAACAAACCAAACCGTACCTAGATTGATTCAAGAGTAACGAGATGTGAGCCTACGGTCTCCCTTCCTGCTCCAGTCAATCAGAAAGACAAAGAAGGATTGCTCGTTGATTACTTCTTCGTATTTGCTGCTTTCTTCCTTATCAAAAGAAAATGAATTTCAAAAAAGAAAAGAAATTCTCTGCCTGACTTTCTGTGGTAAGTCAGTCTGGTTTGCCTGTGAATCCAGCTTTCGATCGGTTACTGTACTCTCTGTTCTGTCTCGCCTTGAGCTTTCGCCTGGTATTCATTCTTTTATGCCTTTCGCCCGGTAAGGACTTAAACAACAATCGAAAACGGATGAAATAGCATCTCGGCTCCTCTCCTGGGATAAGTTGAATCTAGCTATCCCCCCTCCAGTCTCTCTAACTCTAAGCGGAGTAAGCTCCCTTCTGCAATCAATACTGAAGAAAGCCTTCTCCCTTCTATTGACTTTTTCCCTTTCCCTAGCCTGGGAGAACTTTCATCCGACTTTCACTCAATCACTTCACACCTAAAAAATCTGCACATTAATAAGATAACGCTTTTCATTTCATGGCATCTGACTCGGGAAATGACTTAATCAATAGAGAGAGATCAGTCCTTTAAGCAGCCTTTTTTTTGATCTACGCTACCCGCATCCACTTCTGAAACTCGAGCAATCACATCGGTTCTTCCTTCAACGGCAGCTGAAATAGCAGGCTAACTGTGCTTATTCTGCTTCCTATAAAAGAGAATCTCTCTGTCAACAAAAGCCAAGAATGGCTTGGTCACATTCATTCAACCATCAAGAATCCATCAACCATTTAACCCGGGATGGGCTCCTACCTTCTTTCTTTTCGTGTAGTGGGGCTCCTTCTTCGTCAGTCAGAGACAGCAGAAGAGAAAACAAAAGCGACAATCGCTAATGGTTCTCTGTTATACGAAACTTCATTTCCCCCGGGTTCCTTCCCTCGGAAAATGACTCAATCTTGACTTTCAATGCTAAATGGGAGCCTAGTTCAATGGCTGCTTTCTTCCTAAACAGGAGAGTTCGAAGGCCCTTCTCTACTGATTCGTCCTAAGATAAGGAAGAGCTTAACCAAAGCAAATTCTACTTCCTTAGAGCGGAAGGAGAGAAATCACAGTCGAAAGAGGAAAGAGATTCAACAAGAGACAAGGCTGGTAATGACGATCCTCCAACTGCGGTTACGACGACAGTGGCAAAAGCTTCTTCTTTGCTTACATCTTCTCTTTCCAGGTACTAGTGACTTCTTGCATCTCGAAAAAGAAGATTATAAAGGGCTAGCTCCTTATCTCTTTCCCTCTCGGCTTCTGAAACAATCCTTGTTAAAAAGATAGGCAAAATCGCCCCGGAAGGTGTATCAAAAAGGACAACATCAGGTGAGCTAATTTGCCTCAACAAGTCGTGAACTCCTCTTCCGAAGCTTGAGCCGAGCCTCCACCTATTGAAGTAGAAAGCGAAATTCCCCGACTCAACGGATTATTATGCCCCAGAAAGAACTGATCTTGGAGCCTTTGTTTCGGCGTCTGCTTCAAAGGAGACTCCTTGGAATGAATTCCTGTGATTCTTGTCCCATCGAGAAATTAATCAAACGGGGGTCGACACAGCCTGAAATATTCCCCGAGAAAGCAAATCTCCAAGTGGAGGATTGTTGCTCTCGCCTAATATCGTAATCTGGTCTGGGTCATACGTTCCATTTCTGGGTGACTTCCAAGCTACGACTTAGGAATCTTCTGTAGCGAAGACTCGTGATTGATCTCATTATGGCTGGGCCAAAGCCTCTCTTTCTGATGCGAATTCGGGTGTATTAGAATCGAATAGGGTTTAGGGAATTCAATCTCACGCAGGTCAGTAGATCGTTCAACTCTAGCTTATGTTAGCCTTTCGTTCACTTACAAAACAGAGGAGAAGAGCTAGCTGTAAAGGATTTGCTGCTTTCTGAGTATTATAACGTAAATTAACTAAAAAGATCTCCCCTACTCTTTGAAGTCTGGCTTGCTTCATTTGCTTTCAAGGATCTTAGGCAAACGGTGACCGGCTTCGCGAGACCATTTCGGTCTACACATGGCTAAGCTCTTTGGGCGCAGCTTTCTCGATCAACTATCTGAGGCATTTGAAGAAAGACAGAAACTTCTCTTCTCTATACACAATTCTCAGTCTAGTTCGCCACAAGGGATGAAAGCAAGGAAAGAAAGCCTCAACCCTCACTCCTAAATGCAGAGAGAAAGAAATTGATTGCACAGGAATCGTTGAAAGAAAGAGTCTTGGATTCTGAAAGAAGAGCATATGTCTCTGCGACAGTGTCGGCTTACATACCTTTAACTGACCCCACCGACCATTCTCAACGTGGCAAGAAAGCTCTTCTATTTCTCTTCTCGAGGGAGTTTCGTTTAGCCCTGTTCCCAAGATCGATCCCCTTCTTTAGGGACCTTTCATAGAAAGATTTGAGGGTAGGGTCTGAGGCCCATATCTCCGCTCTTTCTACCTTCTTATCCCCGAGGATAGCTTCCAAGCTATAATTCCTTTAGTTGTTAGCGGGCAAGAAGGAAGAGTTCCACTCCTGGTCCTATCGAAGCAGACACTTCATTCCTGGGATGACTTCTTCATGAAAAGCTTACTTATCCCATTCCATTCACTGCTCTTGTAAGCCTTGCTTGTCTCTCTCCTCTTGATTATGCCTGATCTGATGTATGAATAAGCGCTTTGACATAGCTTAAAGGAAAGGCTTGTGCATATAGTTGAAGTGCTTGCTTCGCTTGATAGTCTCATTAGTTCCATTACCCTTGGAAACCTTTGAAATGCTTTAACTGAAAAGAATTTGGGCATGAATGTACAAAGGGTTTACTTGTTACTAATATAGTCTAGCCTCTACTCTTCTTTAGATCCCTTGTTTCACTCCGATAGTCTTTTAAATCGGGTCGATGCAGAGGAAATGAACGCATTTACAACTATGAATTCTTCTATTAAGTAAGTAAAACATAGCTAAAAACATAATCTGAATTATGATTATGCCACATCCCTTATTCTACTGGATCTTACGGAGCCTGCTCATGCACGACATCGTCGAGTCTGATCATAGAAAAGATTCTCTTCAAGCGAACCAGCCTATCCTCTGTATGGGGCTTACACGGCGGTTGGAACAAAGACACATTTGGTTGTGAATTCCAATGTAGAAGATAAAAGCATATTTCTGCACGGCCCAATCAATAGTTCAAGTCACACACTCCCATAATCCATTTTCTCTTCATAGAATTCCCTTCAACTATTCATGTAAAATAAAGAATACAATATTGTGGAGTTGAAGGGAAAGATCCAAACCTGACCTCTTCTTTTTTTTTTCAAAAATCCATATTTGTAGCAATGAAAGACTATTGTTCCTTCCCAAAGTAATAAGATAAATGATTGATTACAAATATCTATGATCTATATTCTCTATAAAGGACCAGAAGTACCTTGCTTACGTATCATTAGGAAATGCATTAACATAAAGACGGCAGTCAGAAGAGGTAATAAAAAAGTATGTAAACTAGAAAAACGGGTCAAAGTGGATTGTCCCACACTAGCACTAGAGCGTAATAACTCTACCAAAGGCGATCCTATTACAGGAATAGCTTCTGGTACACCTGTTACAATTTGGACTGCAAACAAAAATAGGATCCCGAGGTAAGGAAGAACCTGTTACACCAAAAGATGCGGTCAAAACAGCCAGAACCACACCAGTAACCCAAGTCAATTCGCGAGGTTTTTTAAAACTACCAGAAAGAGAAAAGTACACAAGACATATAGGTACCCTATAGGGAAAAAGAAATGCTTCGGTTCAGAAATGCGAGAGCAGGCCCTCCCAGCAACCTGACTTGGTTTGCTCGGGTGTGGAAAGTACACCTAACATATAGGTGTACCCAATAGAGAGATGGGGGAAGCCTCCCCGGAAATGAGTCCCAAAAGCCTGTCCTCTCTACAAAGAGTAAACTTGACCTACTCTTTCCGTTAGAGAGGGTGAGACCAGCCATGGTCTCAGGGTATGGCAACGGGAGGCTGGGCATGGTCTGTCTCTGAGGATAGACATCCCATGGACAAATTAACATCTCTCAATCCTAATTCACTCATTAAAGCTAAGGTTCTCAATCCTAATTCACTCATTAAAAACAAGAAAGAATAAAGAAAGAATGATTATAATAATAGATCAACATCACGTGTGTCTTGCGAATTGTTCCTATAGTTCCAAATGTTCCAATTGTTCTAATTATTCCTATACTGTAAATGATTCCTTAGATCAAATTATGTTTACACGTCATATGAAAATGTTCAGTTGAAGCTTTGGTAATTGAGGTTAAAACTATATGCGATTTCTTTAAGAAGATGAATCCTGAGAACTTTCCTCTTACTGACGTAGAGATTTTCGGTATTCAAAAGTCCATTCTATCTGGAAATTCCCGCTTTTCTCACCTTCTCGTCAAGAGTTTTGACGATTCCATCCAAACCTCCTGTTTCGCGGACAATGTCGTAATTGGATCACTTGGTATTCTCTTAGCTAAAGAATGAAATCAGACTTCCTATTTTCGGCGATCTTTCTATAGCTTTTTAAATAAAGACAGAAGACTAGGGCATTTCTTCGCTACCATTCAAGAGTGGAGTGAAATGGATATTCTTGTTCACATCAATTGTGAAGAGTCAGTAAGCATGTTCTCCAGATCCAGACTTTTAGAAAAAATAGATGCTATTGTTAATAATGATCAAATCTGACTCCAGATGATCTCGTCTTATTGCAATCTACCAATTATGGATATTAATGGAAATGACATATCGGAAATGACCGGTATTCCCCCTGTTCCTTTCATATCTGATATTCTATTCAATATCTTTATGGATGACATCGATCAGGAAATTGAAAATAGATTAGCATATCAAAGATATGCACGCTATAATGGATAATTCTTTTTTCCAATTGTGGATACTGAGAATTACCAGAATACCGTATCGGAATTGATTGCGATCTTCGAGAAATGCCATTTTCATTATCTTTCTATAGAAATAGGTATTAGGGGTGGTGATCCTATTTCTTTCTCAAGGAGTGAAATTGTCATTAACAATGATGGTCAATTAGTATGAAAATGAAAGATTGAGGCCTTTTTCAAAAATGGACATCGGGTATCCCTTGTATTCGTGCTACCATCCATCCAGAAGATGTACACCATAGAAGTAGAAGTCCAGACAGTCTTAGTGCACTGGATGTTGGAAAATGCACGGCTACTTGGGTGAAATTCCCTACGGGGGGAAGGGAAGAGGACATCAAAGGACTTCGGGAGCTCCACCTGGCTGTTAAGCATCTTGCTGAGATCAAATCTAAAATGCAGCGAGTATCAATAAGAAAATATGAACTCTTATATAGGTATGGTGAGTCTTATGCTTGTTATTCATTTGCTCCTTGGGTTCCGTTGACTTCAACTAGAGGTCTCCCCTTCCAAATCAAAGATGGTCTTGAGAGGGGAGGATTAATCCGTTCGCCAGATGGAAAGCCTGGACTTGCGGATATCTGCCGGGAAAGCAAGAGAATCAAAGAATTTCGGCTATCGGATGCTATTGTTTATTCTTATTGTAAGGATAACCGATTCGTACTCTTTATTTGTATTCTACTTGGCTTTACCATCTGGTGGGGGGTAGCTCCAGAACCATTGCTTCTCAAACCAGAGGCTCTTTCCTCACCGGATCTTAAACTACTTGTCAAAGTAGTCAAGGACACGTTTCTTTTCCGTGTTTGCAGCTCCCACCCGCATGTTAGCAGCCCGTGCGATTGCGGGGAGCCTCTCAATAATCTTGCTAAAGAGCTTTTTGAAGAACCTCCTTATGATCCAATCGATCTATCTAAGACAAGTAGAAGCATTAGGCTAAAAGCAATATCTTTTTTCATTGGTACTTGCATTTTAGCTCTGACCCTGGGGGAATCCGTCTCCCAGCACGGGGTATATCTGAATCTTAGAGAATTTGATTTTCATTCTTTGATGAAGGCTTAGAGAGGTTCTCTAGAGTTTCTTTTTTAGTTTCATGATTCTACTTTAGGTCCACACTCGAGAGCAAGTCTTCGCAATGGTACTTGATTTTCTTTCCCATTACTTCGCAGGTAAAAAACCAGCCTACTGGTAAATGTTGTGTCTCTTTAGTGCCGTTGCCTTGAGCGTAACGTAACTAATATATATATCTAAGAATGGAATGGAAAATGAACACTCTTTTAGTGGCTCTTAAGAAAGCCATTTCTTGATCAAACTACGAACAACAGCCGACTATGAGAAGTCATGAGCAAACCCATGTTTCCGTTCCCAGTACTATGAGTCTTCCTAGAGCAATAAGTGTTCCCAGTGCAATAACCGTTCCCAGTACTTTTCTTCTTCCTAGAGCAATAACTGTTCCCAGTACTTTTCTTCTTCCTAAAGAAAGAACTGTTCCCAGAACAAGTGGTTCTTCTCTCACTAGAAGTGGTTTGACACCTACTCTATTAGAGAGAGAGCAATTAGAGTATGGCTTGGCAGAAGAGAAAATGAGGACCTTTCTCGCACAAGGTAAAGGAATCAATCCTGTAAAACTGACAAAGAAATTGATGGGTATTGAGTCAACTAGCTATCTAGAATTTCTTAATAAAAAAACCATCGGGTTGGCACATCCCCGATCCTTTGACTTATGCGAGAGAGGCCTTAGTAAGATAATCCAAGACCAAGCTGTAAGGCAAGATGTTTTGGTGAGAGATGTGAGTCCGGCTGTAAGGCAAGATGTTTTGGTGAGTCCGCAGGGGCAAGGCTCTTGCCTATCGGGGCTAGAGTTGGTCATAGTAGATGGTCTGGTGACTATTTTGCCGACGCTCATTTATGGTTCTATCCTTTTTTGGGACTATTTGCCTGATGCGAGTCAGGCCCCTGTTATAGAAGAATTACTGCAGTTGGAGGAGACTGTTCGGGGGGGTATGATGGGGGAAAGCATCAGAGCCCTCTTCGAGGAAGAAGAAAGAAGCAGTGTCTGCAGCAAAGTTTGCACGGAATTCCCGCATGAGAGGACCCCATATGACATAGCCATGTGGATTTCCGGGATAGCGCTTGCCTTTGCTTTATCGCTGGCTATTGCAAAGAAAGCAAATCCTAGCTTGTGAGCCAAAACCTATGTACTAACTCATATTTTCTCGTCTCGATCGTTGAATCTGAATCTTTTCTGGAATCTATCTTTTGGTCTACAGTCTCGTCTTCCGGCCCCTTTTGGTACGTCTTCTGGTCGTACCTTTTGGGGATATAGCGTTCAAATACGAATGAAGTGCGCGAGGCCACCCCTCTCGGGGGGTGGGGAAGTTAGAGTGGGTATGCGGGCTCCTTCCAACAACCAGTGCACTAAGACTGTCCGGAATTCATTACATAATAGTAGAGGAACTGTCCAAATTGAAGAACCTAATGGATCGAAAAATCATGCTTCGCATTCCAAGTGAGATGCCCAAAAGGGAAAGAACGAGGGAAAGAATCGACGAGGAATCTATAACATCAAATCGTGAATGAAAAAGCGTGACGAGAATTCTCAACCCGAGATGCGTCACAGTAAATGGAGTATTGTATTCGTTATCCTTGGTCTTGAGACATGTCTCTTTCGACTGAGATTAATCAGTTGGATACTGAGGTTTGTACCCATGGTTCTTTCAGATTCAAAAGAAAGGCCTGCCCCCAATGGGCTTTTGGCGAGGCTTTCTTGGTACCTAAGGCGCCTTTACGCTTTAGTATTCTTATACAAGATCCTGATGGACTACCACCATCAAATGAAAAAGAAAGAGGAGGTAGTCAAAATCGATATGAATGGAAGATGCCTCATGAACTTCTTTTGCAATTGGATGTACCACTCTCTCTCTTTCAAGCTTTAACCGACCCGAATCAAATCCAGATACCTCACCAGATAGTTCTCCTATCATATGTCCGATCATTCGACTAAGGCATCCGATTCTATGCCACTAAAGCTTCATGCCATTGAAGACTGGTCCTGAAAGCGATTAGTAAGCGAACTAGGATCTGCAAGATTCTACTTTGATCCGCCCTTCCCTTCTTATGAGATTTCTATACTATCTTCTTCTATAGCAGGGGGATAGGCCGACAAGACTAGCATCGCTTATTTCTCCATTGACCCATACTCTATTATCTTATTCCTCAACGGAGGATTCCCCCCCGTAAAAGCTTACTCTTTCTCGAGGCTCTTCCTATTCACATTCAACTTGAGGAATGATTCTTCTTCTTTTTTTTTTCAGCTTCACTTTTCTGGCAGCTTCTTTCGGGTATAAAAAAACGAAATCCATTGAATCCGGATCCTCCTCTCCTACTGGCCTTACTAAAAAGAAAAGCACCAAGACTTAGCCTAGCTAGCACAGAACAGACACCATAGGAAAGGGCACACCAAACCTTTTTTGAACAAGGTCACCCTCACCACAGACAGAAGGGAAAGTCTAATGAGATCGACGGTCTTTGTCCTTTCTCTATAAAGAAAGAACCTAAATACCCAGTTCTTCGTATTTTATGCTTTCTTTCTAAGGAACCAAGGTTCGGGTGTACAGGTCTAAGTCCTAGATGAGAAAGGCGATGTTCGCTAACCACCTATAGGGTACCTATATGTCTTGTGTACTTTTTTCCGAATGAAAGGATGAAGCTTTTCTTTTCTTTCAAACCAAATTTGCCTTTACTAGTAAAGAAGACAGGATAATAAGGGGCTATGTTTATTCTACCTTCGAAATCATTCTGATTTTATAGGCGTGGAAAGGATTTTTCCGGGAAGTTCCCGTCTTTTGAAGTTCCCACCTTTGTTCTTATGTTTAAGGAGAGGCTCCTTTTCAACTCCGAGTTTTTCAGTTTATTGTGGAAATTTCGAAATGGAAATGAAAAGACCAATTCCTTGTTTATACCCAACCCTAAAAGAACTAGGTATTGGAGTTATAGTTAGTGTTAAGTAAGGCATTTAGGAAGATTCGATTTTGCTTTCTCTTTTACCAACCCTTTCGTCGACAGGCAGTAGTGTGGCTAGCAAGTGAGTTGCGGCCGAATATAAGTGAACTTGGATCTTCTTCTGTCTCAGAGGACGCTTTCATTTCATTTTCTTTTCTCATAAGAGATGTGAGGAGAACAGTTCAGTTTCTTCTCCCCTTTGCCGCTTCGTCTTTCCCCCAGGGTGGCTACCTGTACCTGCGGAAATGACAAGTCGCCTCTTTCATACATTACATATTTGATCCAATTTTTGATAATGAAGTTTGAGGGTCAAAGTCAACCCAACTTTATCCTACAAAGCATATGAAAAAACGGATCCCCGTCTTGCAGCTTAACCCTCAGTGACCTCATGCTTACAGTGCGTCAGGTTTTAGTTAGTCGGGAGTCAAGTGACTGACTATGTTGGGCTCCAGCCCTTTAAGATAGTAAGGGCGTAATGGTAGTGTCGGAGTTGACGCGTAACCTCCAGCCCCCCGTCAACTCATTCAATGAATGTTGTTTCATTCACCACGTGGCTGAATCCTAAATCAGAATTTCCAACGGGAGAGGCATTCGTCTAAAGATAAGAAAATGGGGCGTCCATCCGTCTATTTGACCAAGGCCTTGTCACGAGCTGGGCTTGAACCAGCGCTTTCCAGATGCATGGTCCGGATTTCAGCCTTCCTGATCGCAACTTTGTTGACCTGGTTCGTCTTCGTAACGTGAAAAAGCAAGACTAATAAAGACTACATCCGGAGTTGACTTTCATCAACATGTCATGAACAAAGAGAGTTTTTTAAAGGCCGGGTCCCGGTGGCATGTTTGTAATGATATCTACGGCCATGGAATACCATGGGCTCGCAGCGGCCTTAGTAGAAAGATCATAAAATACACCATACAAGTCAGTCATTCTATCCTGATTTATCTGACTTTGTAATAGTATACTCTCTTTTGACTCAGATATATTCAAGTTTTGGGGCAATTTAGGCCCTTTCTGAGTTATAAGATCTTATAATACGTCGCAAATAGCTGCCCGTAAGGAATCCACCGAACCCTCATGAAGCTCCTTAGAGTTTTTGACTCTCTGTCCATATTGATGAAGAAAGTCAACAAGATGATAATGACTACCCATCTTCGATTCTTTGTGAAAGAAGATTTTCGCTAAACTGTGCATAGAAAGGAATAGACTTCTCCTTTATATCAATCTCATTGAGAAGTCTAGGACCGCTACTGCTATTAGGAAGATTTGCTTCTTGCTCGGATCCTCTTAGAACTCGGCCTAGCCATCTGTTATAAGATCGAATCTCTTCAATCGAAGCTTCCGGCTTCATTCCTTTTCGCGAGAGTTCGCTAGGAAGAATATCATGAATGATCATGTCGATTTCTTTTGATGGAGAAAGAAGTGGGGTGCTTGTAAATCACTAGGTTCAAAAAGGGTGCTTTCAAACCTGACTTTTGTTGAAGGGGCCCCCCGCACCACTCCCCTTCCCCTTATCACGGAAGCAAGCAAAGATGACTCACCATGACAAGGGCCAGCGCTCTCACTGAGAAAGGCTCTCGAAGATAGCATTGAGATTTGAGATTTCTCAACGAACGGTCTTTGCCATTTCGAGTCTTTATTAAGTGTGCCCCGTCCAAAACCCAGCTTTTTTCCTGGGTCAAGCTCCTCCATCTTTAAGAGTATCCGTTTGGATTGGATTTTTCATTTTTTTGAAAAGGAAAAAAAAGCTTTCGAATTTCTCGGAATACGGATGAGATCAAAAAGGCCATCATTGGGGCAAACAATGCAATAGCTTCGGTTAGAGCAAAGCCCAAAATGGCATAACCAAATGATTGTTTAGCCAATGATGGATTTCGCGCCACGGAATGGATCAAAGAACTGAAGACGTTTCCAATACCGACAGCAGCTCCCGCCAACGCAATTGTAGCAGCTCCGGCACCCATTGATTTTGCACCTTCTAACATCTCGGGTTGAGAATTCTCGTCACGCTTTTTCATTCACGATTTGATGTTATAGATTCCTCGTCGATTCTTCCCCTCGTTCCTTTTCTCTTGGCCATCTCACTTGGAATGCGAAGCATGATCTTCGATCTTGTACGAAAGTAGACTGAACACCAACCCAATCTCGAAGAAGAAAAGTGAACAAAGCAGCGCTTATTTTAGCCTGGGTCCACCATTGGTTGAGGGGTTTTGCTTCCGCGAAGGCCTTCTTTCGTGCACATCTCTTTTTTTTGTTCATTTATGCGAATGAATTGCAGAACCAAGAATCTGAAATAGAGTTTTCTCTACGCTATTCGTCGCACTATTTTGCTTTTTGGCATCTAGCGCTGCTAATCGAATAGATCAGGTGTAGTTTCTCCTTTTATAGGTTGCGCATCTATACAATAGGCTGTGTGAAGTTCGGAAACTCTCCTTTTTGTTCAGATGGGATTACTCAATGCATCCGCTTTCGTAGCTAAGATTCGTCTGTATTTATTTGGATTCGGCAATCGTCGAAGTCGGAATCAACTTGAGTATACATCTGGGTGGGTCGAGCTATTCCTTCATGATCGTGGTACTTCTTCTTTTCTCATTTTTTCTCATTAATGCCGCCGTGGTGAATTGAATGTATCCGTTGATCCAGTGACGAACTCTTTCACGCCACAACTGTGATTAAAGAATGCAATGCTTTGTACCAGATGCTTGTGCTGCAGAGATGCAAACCGGAAAGCTACTGTCGTGACATGACAAATAAATGGGCTGGGCCTTCTTGATGATGATAGATAGCCAAATCCAGGAAGCATTTTCTTTTCGGAAATGAGAGGAATGTCCCCCCACTGAGAAAGAAATCGGTGGTCTATCGATTCGAGAGCTAGCCGAATAGCTTAGCTATCAGTGACATATGCGAACGACCAGTTCGTCAGTCAAGTTGTTGGTGGGCAAATACACGCATGATCGGGAACCAGACGGAGGTCAGCAGTCATTTAATCCATCGGGATCAGCCAGAGGGAGACTTCCCAAAAGAGTGGAGTGGACAACCTGCTATCAAGCCCGAAAATTCATTTACCATTTCTCGTCCATCATCTTTTTTAAATGCAATACCGAAATGAGAAGCATATAGCCTTTACCTACCCCACTCACCGACCTCGTCCAGACATTGCATTTCCAGTTAGCGTGGTCGGCCAGTTTATGAAGACCCCTCGACTTCCTCACTGGGAAGCTGTTATATGTACGGTATCTGAAGAAAGCTCCCGGACAAGGACTGTTGTATAAGCCCCATGGGCATTTGCGTATTGAAAGTTTGTCAGATGCTGATTGGGCTGGTTCTCCATTAGATAGGAGATCCACTATCGGCTATTGTACATTTTTGGGAGGGGGTCAAGGTAGAAAAGTCAAAAGCAAAGTGTAGGTGCTCGTTCTAGTGCTGAGGCAGAGTAAAGAGCTATGGCCCATACTGTTTGTGAATTATTGTGGCTTAAATCGTTGTTGCAGGAATTGAGAGTTTAGTTTTGGTTGAAGAGCCCATGCGGTTATATTGTGATAGTCGGGCCCTTTCTCATATTGCCAGCAATCCAGTCTTTCATGAGCGGACCATACACATTGAGGCGGACTGCCATTTTTTTCGTGGGAAGGCTGCCCGTAAGGAGATTATGACACCATACGCGCAGTCTCAGAACCAGTCAGCAGATATCTTTACCAAGACACTTTTAAAACCTCAGATGCTGACCCCATGTTCCAAGCTGAGGATGCTTGATATATATGCTCCAGCTTTAAGGGGAGTGTAGACGGGTATTAGTCTAAGTCTGAGTTTATTAATGAGGAGTATTTCAGTCTTTTTGTCATTTCACTATATTTAAAATAGGACCGTTGGGTCGTGGGTCAGAAAAAAAGAACTACAGATGTCTTCCCCGGTTCGGGACTAGTTCTCGCTTTGCTCTAAAATAGCTCTTTTTTGCCCTCTTCCCCACTGACCTTGGCTATTTTTCTCGAATAAGGCCCCCAATTTACATTATGTTTTAGGCGCCTTCGCTTCCTCCGTCCGAACGTAGTCGATTTGTTCTTAGTAGGTGATCTTGGATTCCGAATGATTGGATCAGTGCTTTTGCGGTCTCGTCTTGGAGTCTGAGTTATCCCCTCAAAATGGCTAGTTGTAATGACACTAATGTTGAATGTAGTCAAAAGTCAGTATCCGAATGACAGATTCTGCAATGTTCAAATATTCGATCCCGTAAATCCAGCTAGGCCTATAGGCTAAACTAAGTTTGAGTTTCCCCTTTTTTCGAGTCTAGTCGAGTAAGTCCTTTGGGTGCAGTTTGATTTGTATTAGATATCAAAAGAAGGTTTTTTGGCAACTTTTGAAATAGCAAGAAAGGGAGAATCCTTTAGTGTCAATTTCATTCTTCCTTCAGTGTCGATTGGAGATGAAAGTGCTACTTACTAGTTCTTTCAGTTTCTTTTAAATAATAAGACACCAGTGCCCGAAGAAGGTAAAGGCCCAACAGGTTTAATGGGATTCCTTGAGGGGATCTCTGACTTCATTGGAACGTAAACTAAAACGAAACTATGGATAGATCCCTGGTTGAACGGCTCACCGTTGATCCACCAGCCATCTAGGTCCCATCCGACCGCAGTGGAAAGGTTTCAGTCAGTTAGCTCAATCATAAATAGATAAACCGACGAGTGGGATAGGAACCAGATCCTCCACCGATGGAATGAGGACATAGCAAATCAGATCCTAGCTAGAGAGCGGCTCTTTCTCACGACTAGGGGGTTCTAGACTAGACTAGATAGGAAAAAAAAGACGCGGAGCGCTCTTCCAAAAGCCCGTTCAAACTCCTCCGTTAGAATCCCTACTGGGAACACACACGTTCTATTGTTGAGGGTTCGGAGGAGGTATATTATGTCACTTTCGATCCGACTTCGTCACACGAAGACTCGTTCAGTGATTCTACGACTCTGTGTGATCGACTATCTTCCTGTTCGGGTCCGTTCCTATACTAAGTACTCCTGTTGCACGAAGAAAAACCTCAAACAAAAGACCGAGCAAGCTGCTCTGGGATCCCTACCTGCAAGCATAGTGTTTTTTTTTTTCTGTATTGCTCAAAAGACCGGTTGGTTGTTTCGCCTCGGGATTGGAGATTGGTTCCACTGCTCACTCATCAATTGTTCTTGCTTCAAGCAAACCATAAAGGCAAGCCGAAGATTGCGAAAAGGTAATGGAGCCCACTCTTCATTCAGGGTCCTCTAGAACCACAAAATGGTTCGGGCTGACTTTGATCTACTTGCCCACACAGCGTCTTTTTTGAGAGAAAAGGTCAAGGGGCTAAGTGACTCTCGAAAGTAGTCTTTTGTATCGCGAAAAGAGAAATGACATAGAGAAGATCATTGCTTGAAGAGTTTCATTGTCGAATTGATCTCGGAATTGGATCCCAATAGTCGCTGCTGCCCAAAGGTGCTTTATGAAAGCCGGTCCACAGCAGTGAAAGTACGATTGATTCCGTCGATCGAACGAAAATGGCTTCTTGCTTTTTTTTGCCTTTCTGGCTTGACTACTCTGCTTGCTTAACACAAGTTTGATGAAATCTTCACGGACTACTTCACTACCCAGCAAGCTCCGGCTCGAAAGCAAGAAGCAAGGGATTGAGCTGCGCGAAAGCCGTTGCTTGTTAGCGCTTGAGTTTGATTGCAGGGCGTTTAGGCTTGACTAATAAGATAGAAAGGGCTTTCTCCCTTGTTTGAGACCATATAAGGCTTTCTTCAATCGGCAAACAAGGGATGGATCGGAAGTCTGATAAGGCTTTAAGAGATAGGGACTCCAGCGGTAAGAAAGAGTCACTCAGTGAATCGGTGGATCACACATTTGTTGGAGACAGGGACAGGCCTTACTATTGTGAAAGTATACAAGTGTTGAAAGAGTGAAGTCTGGGGACAACGGTAAACGTGAGGAATGGGATCTCCAAACCGCCCTACTAAAGAAGTTCGCAAGCAAGGGACATGCCGAAGACCTACCTTTCCAACTAAGTCCAACGCGAGGACTTTTAATTGACGATGCGTTCCGTCGTCAGCAAGCGGTGGCCGACAAGGCCCTTTTCCCTAAGGGAAGCGAAGAGGACAGGTTTGAAACTCGTTCGGTAAGATTCTCCCGAAGGTAGGCATTTACCCAAGGCACTGATATTCTGAGTCTCTCAATTATACGTGTTTTAGGGAGTTGAACGTCTTATTCTTATGAGTGGCCTATGTGAATATGAGCCAAGCCAGGAGCAAGGATTCCTGAAAATGAATGTAGATCAAAAAATGCAGTTCAATCGTCGAAAGTGATATCTCTTTTAGTCCGGTCTTTTTTTTCTCTTTTGAGTCAGGTTCTTAAGACAGGGCAGGAAATCGGGTTTTCTGAATATCTCTCTTCTGGCCGTTAGTTCGAGATCAAAACTGGACCTGAGAGAGACTAGACTGATAGTAAGAGTAGGTGCGCCTTCAGTTGAGGAGAGCTGTTCACAAGCAGTGATTATGAGCTCTTTCTTCTTTCGGTTCAGAAGAGGTAATTCCTTCAGTTGCACTAATGGATTGAAGAACCTTTTTTTTAGTGCCAACAAAGTGCATGTGTTGTTGGTTAATAAAAACACGAATTTCGATAGGCTAGAGGACTGAGACTATAAGTAGGACAAAGGCCTTAAAAAAGAAATGAAAGGCATTTTTCCACTTATCCAAGGAATCTCTTTCTTGGCATTTGTATTTGAGAGAGAGAGCTTAGGGTCAGTTCCTTCAGTAAACTTATTTGGAAAGTCAGAAGTGAACTTTAGGTAAGTAAGTAGTCCCGTATGAAATTTAGAAAACATTCATATCTGGCACTTGAGGAGGTCAATCTTAAGTGTTTGAAGCTACTGCTAAGGTACTCCCCCTCATCTATAAAGGATAGGCAACGCAAGAGCTCTTTCAGTCTACCCGGGCGTGCTTCTTCATTCATTCATTTAGGCCCGACTAGGAACACGTGGATCCAGGGAACCTGGCTCGGGAACAGCTTCTTACGTCTAGGGGGGCTAATCACAGTCAGAAAGTCCAATCTCTGAAATAGAGCTTAGTCTCTCCATAGTAGTTTACTAGTAGAAGGCGTAGGTTATGACTTGATCCAATAGAGTCAGAACACCTTTCTATCTAAAATACATGGTGCTCGATGAAAGGATCCAGATTCCACACTATGCTGTGGGCTGGGGGGAGAGCTGCTCTGCGAAGCTGGGCGTTCAGTGTGATTATGGGGGAACCATAGACGAAAGAGAATAGAAAGAGCCTTCAAAAAAGAGCGAGGGAGTGATGGGAAACCTTAGTCTATATGTTGCTCGTGAGCCGCCAAGTACCAGTCTCGCAACAGTACTGGCGAAAAAGGATCTTGCTGATCGTTCGCGAGTCGAACTCGCTCTCTTGCCACGCCTTTCACTCACTTGCTTGAGTCGGACTCAATCACTCTTTTTGTTTGGAGGATCGTTCGTTCTTCACTCTCTTGCTATTACCCGCGGGGAGCGCAGCAACCAAGGTACATATTATCATATAGAAAGAAGCGAAGCGAAGCGATTCGTACTACCGGAAAAGTGTCGCTAACCGACAGGCAATAGAGTCAGCCGATAGGCGAAAGCAAGCGTAGCGAATCACATAGATAAGCCCCTACCCGCCAGCGCGCGGATAGATAGGGCGGGCGAAGCGCGAAGGGGATGGATGTCTGAGCGGTTGAAAGAGTCGGTCTTGAAAACCGAAGTATTGATAGGAATACCGGGGGTTCGAATCCCTCTCCATCCGCGAAGTCATAAGTTCTCTCTTGCCTTATCTATAGATAAGAACGAATCGGATCGACTCGACTGATATGATAGATGGAATGGGTAGCTTGTGTTATAATTTTGATCTTCGGCCATCCTGGTCCTCAGGACCCAACACAATATTCTTTTTAGATCTTCTTTTTTAAAGATGCAAAAGGTGTTGATACGTCCTATCCACATAGAAAGCTTACCCTCTTCCACACATTACCTGTGGATGCTACAGCCGCTATCACTTTGGCTGCAGGAGGGGAATGAAGGTCGAAGAAAGCAGGGATAGGTGCAGTCGCATTCGATCGAGAGCCTGATACCCATAGAGAAAGGTCTCAGGTGGAAGGAAAGAATGCCACTTCCCACATAAATAGCAGTAGTGGAGAAGGTGTAGTCGGAATGTCTTGGCAAGCCCCATTCATACGAACCCTAAGAATGCCTTTTTATGTAGCATAGGCTGCCGATGTCCGCAGTGGAAAAAAGAAGGTGATATAATGCGCCTTAAAAAGGGCTCTTTGGGGTAGATTGAGTCTTAATCTTCCATCCAGTCCGCATTTCCCTTTCGTTTCGTGTCGTGCTAGCTGGCCCTCGCACTCTATAAGCATTAGATAGAGTAGCGAAAATGGAGGGGAGAAGACCCGCTTTTTTGACTTCTATAAAAAACTAAAGTGATCCAACCTTTAGATGGTAACTGACCTCATCTTCCCCTAAGATCATATAAAGAGGGGCTTCCCCTCTCTTTTCATGATTATGATCCGGCCAAGTCATTTCATGATGTTAGGAAATGTGCTACTATGAATGCTATAAAAGCAAAGGCCATCTCCGCTTATTCGTATCCTTCGATACGTGCCTGGTCGAAATGTTTGCTTCCTTGAAAAAGGTGGGTCGGTAAGAAAGCGAGCGTTTGATGATTGAGCCTAGGGGATGAGCTCGTCAGCAAAGAAGATCCATGAGGACGAATAGGCTGTCTGAGACTGATAAATAAGAGCAAGTCCTTCATCGATTATTGAATAAACGAGAGAAAGGCTTTTAAGAAGGAAAAACACCCAGGGAACAAAGCTGGCATTGGATCAGTTCAAAAAGGTGATCCCTAAAGTCTATTCTTTTGATTGTGCAGCAGCAGGGTTGGTCCTTATGCGGAGAGGGAGAGGCAATGATTATGGTTTGAGGAGGCGAAACCTGGCGATGGAGATATGAATGCCAACCGCCTCCTTTTTTCCATCTTTAGAAAAAGATGCTTCCTTGCTTTAGTAGAGCTGAAGGAACTAGAGATTGCTATTAGCTAACTGCCTCCTTACAAGTGTAAGCTTATACTTACTAAGATGTTATAAGCCTACCGCCTAGCAAGTGACTGATCTTATAACTAAATGAAATCATCAGCTTTCCCTCTATCGCCTACTAAGGCAGTGCCATATAACAACTATCTATCATATTTAAGCCAATAGGGTCCCGTAAGGGAAGCCAATGCCATCTATCACCTTAAGCCTACTCACTCAACTGAGTGGGATCAACAGTTGGTCTATCCTCAGGAAGCCTATCGACCGCTCTTATGAAACCCAAAATAAAATCCCAATCCCTTAGGTAGTCTAAAATAAGCGCTTAAATGGGGAAGCTAAATAAATGGGCGGGACAGGCCCTATCAGAATGGTATCCTCGAGTGCCTCTGAGGGGCTTCTAGTCCTTCCTTCTTGACTCCTTTCGCTCCTCTACCATATTCATTGATTCATTCTTTGGAAGTTAGGCACGTGACTCGATAGCGCAGGCACAAGACCCTTGAATGCAAACAAAGAAAGAATAGCGAGACCGCATATCAAAAGGTTTGGAACCCAAGCTTACCTTATTATTATGAAAAGGGGAAGGTTTGAGAAAGGGTAGTAGGTGTAGGTCTTTCCAGCCGGATTCATTAATGCAATGGAACTCCAGAACTTGAAGAACTGGCCTTGGAAGGAAATCTTTATTCAAATCATAATCTTTCGGAAGCTGGCATCGCTAGTTGACTCCTCCTCGTCGACAGCCAGCAGTTGCCGGACTAGCCTTCCTTGCCTTCAGCCTAGCTGCCTTGTCTTAGCTAGCCCTTTCGGACTAGCCTTTTGAAGCTTTCTCGCTTCCCCCTAAAGGGGAAGACCCGCTAAGGCACGGCGAACAGCAAGAGCTAATACCCTATCTCTTAATCTGCCTTCAGACGGGATGCTCTAGTTGCTGCTGCTCTTAGCTGAATGCCTTGCTTCGCCCTACAGCTAGTGGAGACAACGACTAATAAGATTGACGACAGGAGAACACCCTGGCTTGACTACTTTTCTGTTATGACTTTCTAGGCCTGGACTAATGCTTCCTTATGTCTGCCATTAGCTTAAGGCTAGTGTAACGGAGGGCTTCCTCGCAAGAAGCTTTATAGTCAGGGGTGAAACGGCTTGTTTGGCTTTCTTCTTTCTGACTACAAGGACTAATGACCTTCTTTCTTTTCCGTACGCTAGGGCCGCTCGCACGCTTTAAGGGCGGTTGAAGGTATTGCACTAAGAAAGACTCCTGCCGTTGCTAAAGGTCAGATTTGAAAGCGGCTCAAACAATTTCTTTAAAAAAAAGAGCAAGCAAGATAAGGCTTTTCAACCGTATCGCGCAGGGGCGCTCAAGCGCCCTATCTTACTAAGAAAAAGAAAGGGGCTCGAAAGCTGCGAAGAAAGTCGAGCTGCTCTAATCGAGCTGTGAAATCGGTCTGGTGAGGTATTGGAAGTGTTCAGCGAATATAGAGAAAGAGACTCAAAAAACCGCGCTATACTGGCAGAGCTTCAGCAAAAGGAGGTAGGTAGCTTTCGCTAATGAGAGATGGGTTTGGGGATTAGGTCTCCTAATTCATGGAATTCTCTCCCAGAGCAGCGGAACTAACGACTCTATTAGAAAGTAGAATTACCAACTTTTATACGAATTTTCAAGTGGATGAGATTTTGCAAGGAATAATAGACTTACATCACGATATCTTTTTCTTCCTCATTCTGATTTTGGTTTTGTGTACAGGATCTTGGTTCGTGCTTTATGGCATTTCCATTATCCAAAAATCCAATCCCGCAAAGGATTGTTCATGGAACTACTATCGAGATTCTTCGGACCATATTTCCTAGTTCTTTGGTTATTCCTTAAATGGGGGATAACAACCGCTTATGCGGCCACTCCTTCTGAGGAGGCCCTATTGACCCATTACTTGTCCTACGAGGAGGACCCTGCTCAAACAAAAGGGGAATCCGAAAGGTATTTTAAAGGAATTTCGGATTTCTTATAGTGGAGGGAGCGGGAGGGGAGAAGACTCATTTTTCATTCTATATAGGGGGGAGCTATTGTGAAGCCTAGAGAGGCGGAAGCGGCAAATTGCTTCTACCGAGTTCCCCAACAGCAGCAGAGCTTAGTAGCTTAACTATTTTGACTGGCGTGGCGCTGCTGGATGCTTCTGATCAATAGGAAGAGGAGGAAAAAAACACTTATGATGAGCATCTATTTGAGTCGATCATTTCCAAGATCTAATTCCAGTTTTTTCTTATGTAGTGGAAACGCCTTACAATCTGAAGTTTTACGCTTAAGGGAAGAAATTTGCTTGGTGGATGCAGGACTTGGGACCCCCAGAATTTGTATGCAAGATGAGCCTACAGGAGTGCCAATCAACCGAGCCACCAGGTTTGAGAATAAGGTGGGATCCCTGGATGTAGTGGCTGGTGAATCACTGATTAAAAAGAGGATTTTGGAGAGATTCTTCATCGATCTAGTGGCCGGTGAATCACTGATCAAAGAGCGAGCAGCCGCCAGGTTTAATGATTTGGTGGGATCCCTGGATGTAGTGGCTGGTGAACCGCTTCTTCTTCTTCCACGAAGATTCAGACAAAACCGAGCTTGGATGGAACTGAACAAGATTTGGCGAAGAAATACAAAGGTAAAAGGCTTTCTTTTTGAGAAAATCAAAGGAGGTTATTCAGTAGCCATCGCGGGTTTCCTGACTTTTCTTCCCTTTCGTCGTAAAATCAAAAGTAGATCGAATGATCGATTCACCATTGAGAGCATTAACCCCAAAAGGAAAAAGATTGTGGTCTTCCAATCGCGGAAGATCAAACAACAAGAACTTGATGAGCGAAATCTGCTGACGAAAAAAAAAAAGAGCTCTTTTTTCAATTCCGAAGCCTAGCGTCTCCTGATAACACTCTATCACCTTAATCCATTTTTTGGTTGAGGGTCTTGCACTTATTCCGGCCCTCTATTTACATAGCAAAGAAAGGCAAAGGCTCTTGCTCGAATGCGTGACTGCGGCGCGCCTATCGCCCCGGCACGGCACTAGAAAATGCATGTTGGGTTGAGCAAGAATACTGCGACTAGGGAGACGCAGAATGGAATTGAAGGCATAGTCTCAATAAAAAGAATTGAAGACCAACCAACGAGTGGTGGATTATGATGGAGTCTCGCAGAAGAAGAGCCTGACTCTATAAGGGCGTTAGCGCGCTACAACTAGCAGCCCCTTTCTTCTTATTAGTCAGATAGGGAAAAGCCCTTTCTATCTTATTAGTCAAGCGCTAACGTCTGCTTTCTTTAGTTTGCTAAATCTATCGCGAGATGTTGGCAGGCATCAAAGGCAATTCAGTAATGGTCAAGCCAGACTATGTCTTCCCTATCGGAAGAGCAAGAACTACTTTAGCTCTCAAGCTGTTGACAATCTACCAATGGGACTATCAAAAGAGACCCGCCTAGGACTGATTGAAAGAAGACCTTGCCGACCAATGCCTTTGACCCTTTCCTCTCTCCAAAAAGGACAGTAGTTAGCAATCCTGCTTTGATAGCTGGGCTTGTGCTTTGACGACTGCTAGAGCGCTGGCTTGGCTTTCGCTCCTGACTTTAATAGTCATAGTGGTTTCGCCCCCTATACAAGGTAACCAAAGACAAAAAGTGTATTTTGAGACTAGTCATAATAAGGTTGGTCTCAACATTTATATTCTACTGGGTTGAAGACTAAAAACGATTTACCCCGGGGAGAGGTCTTTTTTGATTTATCTAAATCCCCTTCACCACCTACACTACTTGAGAAGAAAGAAAGACCACTGCCTCACTCATCAAGCAAGAGCAATTCAAATAGAAAATAGCAAATAGATAGGGCGCCAGAGCTAACGTTCCTTAGGAATAGCAATTATCTGCTTCCTGAATAGAAAACACAGGGAGACCTATTCTCCATCCATCACCAAAGAGAGATTTCATCTTCAAATTCATAAATGATGAACCACAGTCTTGCAAGAAGACAAGCAAATTCCAATAAAAAGCATAGAAATAAGCCGCCAACCAAAAAAAGTCAGATACGAGATTCGCATTACGGTAAGGAGGAGACAGAAGTCCTAGTTAGCATCCAACCCAAGACGAATGAACTTGGCCTTGTGTAGGTTGAGATTTCTGGGTTGAGACAGGCGGTTTCTCTCATTTGAGGTTCCGCTTTTCTTTGGGTCGCTTATTCACGAACAAAGAATCGAAGAATCAACTCAACCAAGAACTCTCTTTCGTCCGTCTGCGTCTGGTTGCCTCCAAAGTTTTCAGCTGGATAGCCGCGAATGGGAAGAGGCAAGACAAGAACCCCTTTACCAGTTCTAAGGCCTATGAAGGGATGGAGCTATTCCCCTGGGAAGGTCAAGCCCATTACCAAAGCCCCACCCATCCACCATAATGGACGCCAACACCATTTCAGAATGATAATGAAAAGGGATGATCAGGCTGATTTTATAGTTGTCACGTGGGTACCCAACTTCACTTACTAATAGGGGAATAGGGGGGAGTCAGTTTGCAAAAAAGCGAACCGAACCATACTTTCTTTATGCATTTGCTCTTTATGATCTCAAACAAGCCCCTCGAACCCTTCTTACTAAACCCTCTTCTTCTGGATTGAATCTCACTTATGGCTTCTTTGCTTGGTGAGGTAACCGGGTTTTTGGAGGGACCGCTTAGGCTGGCCACGTAGCACGAACCGTGTCCGGCTCCAAGAAGAGAAGTAGTGGCTGTGAGTGCATGGTTGGTCCTGAACCAGAGATGAGGTAAGGATATGTATACCTGGGTGAAACTTTTGATATTGGGTTTATGAGTTGCATTTTCCGACTCATTCGAAAGCGTTGAATGCATAATGATGAAAGACAAGGGACTGGAACTGATTGCTGAGAAGGGATCTTGTTCAGCGAGCAGCAGATTCAGTGGGCGAACCCGGGGGACAGCGCCAGAACCCGGCGAGAAAGATTTCGAAACTATCCGTTGTGTTAGCAAATCATACGAGTCATAGTTGTTTAGCTCTGAGTCCGTGATTAGTCAGCAGAAAGAAGAAAGCTATCTCCATTAGTTGTCATCTCCTACTAGTCGCCATCTCCATCCACTACCCCCTCGATGACCGATCCCGAATTCCTCCCAAAGTCATCTTTCCCCACCTATCCTCATAAAAAAGCCCTATAGCAACTCACCGAAGAAAGAAAGGGCCTTCTAAGACCGATGTAAAAAGAAAGCGAATGAAATGTGGAGCACATCCAGAAGAATAGAATAAGCAAGCAACTTCTTTTTATAGGAGTAGTGGTAGTGGTGCTTAGGAGTTTGAGCTCTGACTTTTCGTAGTAGTAGTAGCTGGTCTAGTCTATTGGCGAAAGGAAGGAACCCGAGTCTGATTATGAAAAGGAGAAAGGGCTGGAGCCTGATTGTCTGAAGTGAAGTAGCCTTGGAGCTTAGCTTTCATTTGACACTGAACCGCTGTTGCTGACTACCGGGATGTAACCGCTGCCCTCGGTCCTAACAGCTTATTTACCCCTTAGATGAAAAAGGTCGGACCTTACGCTATTCCTTTCTCACGTCAGAAATTGCGGTCCGGATAAAGCTACTACCCTTAATACACCTTCGGGAGACTACGGGGGTACACTGATAGAGAAAAAGAGTGAAAAGGTCTTATTGTATTGATTCCCGAAGTGAACTTACCGTGATTGCTTTAGGAGTTAGCCCGATGAATGTCGAGATGGATTACCTTTCTTCTTTCTCTGATTGCGCAGGAGCAGTGCCCGGGTTTCCAACAGCCGAAGCCCCTGCCGCTTTCCCTGAGACTAGTGCCTATTCCCATGAGAAGGAGGACACACAAGAGAAGTGCTTTTTCTACGATCCGCTTGCTTGAACGGCTTGATTGAGTACCTGACTGGAAAAGACACCGCCTGGAACTTAGTACCGAAACTTGCCTACCGTCCCAACACAAGGCAAACCTGTCATTCATCGGGCTAACACTTTGATTCATGAAGGCAAGTCGGGAAGTAGGGCAAGGAAGAGATAGCTAGCTTTGGGCTTCCCCTAAGAGAAAGAAGGCACTTTTAAGTGCAGAAGCCAAAGAAACCTCTTTACCTAACTTTGGCTGGTATACGAGTGGGAAGAGGCTCAGTTCAAAAACCATATCTGTCTGTAGATTCACAAAATCTATCTCTGTTGGGAACTGTTGATTAACCCATATTTCTGTCTTTCTTCGATACCGACATTCTAAGATGTAGAGGTGACTTCGTCATGCAGAGGATTCAACTGCTTATTAAGGCCGAGACAGGGCCAAGCTCAATTCCATTGTTACGGGGTGCCACGCTATGTGCTTTCTTTGCTTCATCTTTCTCAAATTGTCTTTATTTGAAGTAGATTATGAAACTATTCAAATTGAACGGATCACACACTAAGACTTTATGAGTCTTTCAGTCCCTCTGACCTGACTTTTCATGTCGAGATGAAAATAGAGGGGGATTACCGTTGAGAATTCGAGATTCCAATTCAAGCTGTCGAAACAACTGCTGCTTATTCAGGTACTGGTACTGGCTAATGCTTTTCTCTCTCCTATCGAAGATTCTCGAAACTCTCAATCAACTGTGGGACTCCTTTCTGTCAAGGGGGGATTCCTTTGAAAGTTGTGGAGCTCTGTTCAGAGAGACCTTAACAGACAGAAGCCCGAACTCATTACTTGGAATCGTGACAAGGGCTCGACATGATAAGAAGGTAATTGAATTGTCTCCGGACTGGTAGTAGGGCCTGGGCTAGAAGTTGTCCGGCCCTCTTCACCGATCTCCTAGCCCTACGAATCAAACATCTCTGGGCATCTGCTTTCAAAGAGAGATTGGTTAGTCGCCTTCTGTTCATTCTGACCCCTAACTACCGGACCCCATTGGTTAAGTTGGGGCAGGAATTGCTATCGGACTACGATCACAGGCCGGGCCGACCCTCCTTTATTCTAGTCCAGTTGGAGAGGGAAAAGTCCCATCCGTTCCAGAAGTCGCAGATAAATGGAAGGCTTAAATACCAAAAACTACGGAGGCATGATCTACTAAAAAAATGGGTAAGCCCGGTGGTTCAAGTCGAGCCTAGCCAACAACCAACATCAGCTTCTAGGGATAGTAGGAGTTGGAGTAACTGCCAACCATTCTAGTGGACCGGTCGAGGCCAGCAGCTATGAATACCCTGTGCCGGTTGTGCGAAGGCAGCAGATCGGGATCGAAGAGCAGTTGTTTAGCATAGGTATGAGCCCGACATCCCATTATCTTCCTTTTCGGAGTCCAGCATCCGATCCTTTATTGGAAAGACCTCACTAATCAATCATCTAGCTAACTGAACCGGATAACTTACCGGGACACTAACTCCTTAACATTCAACTCAGCGAAATCAAGATATTTGAGGGTGACCTATCTCTACTATACTTGGCTCTGGATGGCAAACGAACTAATCCCCCCCTGACCTCCAGACTATCTCCCCAAACCCCCCTCCACCGATACTTAACACACCACCTGTCTACGGGCTGCTAGTCTAACCTGAAATGACCACAACTACACCACTCTGCTCAAATACACTATCATCATACGAAGGCCCGCAAGAGGGCTGCTGGAAAAGAGCAGTTTGAAGGAAGTCAAAGAACACGAACCCACCAAGCAACGGAACGTTGTGCGGTAGGTAGAGGCAGAAGTCGATAAGCTCATAAAAGTGTTCTCAATTACGAGGGTACTAAAAAGATCTAAAAAGTGTTCCGCCCGGAAAAGGTGGATTCTGAAAGGGGTCAACTTCAACTGAACAATATGGCTTTCTCCCACGGTATGGTTTTAGCCCATTTGATCAAGCCCAGCTGCTAACCGCATTCTCTCCCGATCATAAGAGAAGAAAGGCTTTCCAGCTATATCAAAGGCGTATCCACGAAGACCACAATCATCGTCTGCTCGCCAGAAAGAAAGGAATCAAAAAAAAGAAGAGCCCGGCCAAAAGCTTTATAGGCCAATCCTCAAAAAGAATCATCTTATTGGACCAAGGGAAATTAGTGTTTCTTAAGCCATCCGTCTTAAGCGCGCAACAAGCAATCTCGCTCGCTCCTGTAGGTGGGAAGGGCCGGGACTCAAGTGGGGCTGGAGAGCTACTGCCCTGCCTTTCTCTAGTTGGTAATTTGAATATACCAAGGGCAAATCGTTTTTTGAAAGTGGTGCATGTAATGTACTAGTACTAGTTAGTAAATGAAATGGATATCAATCGCGGTGACCCATCAGATAGAAGACAAAGAATTCCAGTATGTGCCGTGCTTTGTCAGTTCTAAGAGCAGGTGGAAGACCTCCCCTTCCAAGATGTTTTCACGATCTTCCATCCAGCGTAAGTCCAAGCAGTCAAAGCGCTTTCATTTGCTGTCGATCCAGCCAAGGAATACCTTTCACCTGGAATTGCAGTGCCAGTTGCAGGCCCAGGATAATCTTTCTAGTATCAGTACCTCTTTTTAGGATATTTTCTGTTTTCAGTGAGTTTCCTTTGATTTTGCGGTTTGAGATCCGGGTACTTGTGATCCAGTTCCAGGGGGAGTTGTAAGCTCTGCCCTTTGGTAACCCCTTTTCTCTGCCAGCTATTGTTTAGCCCTTGCAGCCAGTGGAGTGTTACGGGGTTTAGGGATGTAAGCCAGTTCAATCAGGCCTTCTTTCGTTTGAAAGCCATTTCTTTTCTTACCTGATATTGTAGATGGCAGAATACGAGAATAGGCTTTGTTAGGGGATAATAAAAAGACCTATAGTAGGAGTCTTCCCTTCCCCAACCTTTTGGTAGTTGCCAGTGATCCTCTTGGAGTAGAGTGCCTTGGACCTATTCCCGCCATCTCCTCGCCTTATTCCGCCTTTTCACTTTTCAACCAACAAAGACCTAGAAAAGCCTCAATCAATGGGAGGAACGAAGTAGCTCGAACGAATGTGAGAGGAACGACTTCAACAAGAGGAACTACTCTTTACTTCGATAAAGAAAGAGCTTTCTAAAGAGAGTTGCTTACTACTAAAAGCAAGATGCCCCACTAGTCTGATTTTATTGATCACTAGCCCTTACTCTCAGTCACTGATTCAAGAACGAATACCGAGACAGCCGTCCCCTTGCCGGTCTACTGCCTGATGGCTTTACATCGCTAAAGAATCAGTAATTGACAGCAAGAACTAAGAATCAAAAAAAGGAAAGTACCAATTAGATTGGCAATGCGCGCTCCTGTGGGAGTCGAACCCACCGCATAGGTGCCTTGTTCTACCGAGAGATGAACTAAGGAGCGGTAACCCCTAACATTTCTGAAACCATCTCTGAACGACCGAACAAGGAAATTCTCTGAGCTCGGTCCCTTTGTCTTTGCCGGAGCCCCATCGGGGGTCAGTGGAGCTGTTGTCCGGCATATCCCCCCCGAGATGCTCAACGAAAAATCCAAGGCGACCTACCCGCTTTCCTTTCGGTCAGCTGCCCCTTAACCGCTTCAGGGGACTTTCTTTTCACCTTCGAAGTCCTATGCATAGTCAGTACTATAGCTCAAATCATGTTAAATTGAAGGCCTTCTGTCTTTGTCGAGAAGTGCCCAAACGCGGGCATAGACGGAGGTTCTATCGGCCTCCTCGTTACTGGGCCATGGCTTAGTCCACAAATCTCTAAAAAGATGTTCCATGTCTTGCTGCGTTAGAAAATGGGAATCCAGGTTCAAAGCCTCCACGATCTCCTTATTTGGAAGAAACCCAATATTTCCTCGTGGATCAACGTCCACTAACGCCTCGTTGAACACCCTAATTCTTTCTGTCTTCCAATGCTTCCGCTCGTACTCCGAGGGAAACTCCAAGCTCTCTTTCTGCTCGTTGGTGGGAGAACAATCAATGGATTGGTTCCCGGGAGTAGAGGTTTCAGTACCTGGGGACGAAAACTCTGACGAAGCTGATACAAAATTCTCATTTTCTCTTCCCCCTGAGCTTGCAGCATGAGCCTCAAGAGAAGTAGAAAGAGACGACGACTCCGGGCTGGAGGAAGATTTGAAAGCAGGAGAATCTTCCATCCAACATATTAGCTCTGGCAAGACCATTCCATCCAAGTGTATGAGTGTCTTACAGGCGCACAACAGCAAAAGAGCCAGCCCCCCTGAGCATGAGCAGCCCACCCCTTTACATAGAGCAAAGGATAGGGCTCGCCCGCCGAGAGAGAAAGCAAGCCTTTCAAGCCAATCTCTTGATTCACATTCATGTGAAACCGTTGCAACCGATCCTGCATACCAATCATCTGCCGCTTACAGTAATGGCACTAAGCCAAGGTTTCTATGGATTCAGTCCTGTAGAAAAAAACATTTATTAGGGCAATTAAGTTAGTAGTGTCACCGGTCAATCCCTGGGACACTAGCGAGTCCGTCCTTCGTTTCATTCGTTGGTTTGTCTTCGGTTTGCTTTTCAACTCGGCCTTCTCTCGGGACTGTGGTGACGAACCTCACTCTCCTCGGTCAAGTGGTTGACCCGTCTGTCCAATAAGTTTACTAAGTGAATGGGAATCCGATAGTTCTACCAGCCTGGGAAGAGTAGTCAGAGGCAATTCGCTAATGTGGAGCTGTTTATATCGGCTTTCTTTCCTCCAACATGAAAGGGGGTTGAGCGGTGCGCATTCCTTTACGCATTCAGCTGACCTTTCCATTACCGTGGGAAAGGCTCACTCTCGGTAAAGCGGATGACTCATCTGGATAACAAACTGAATAAGCCGATGCGAGTCTAACAGTTCCACCAGTAAGGAAGGAACGGGAAGAAGCAGGCAAAGCAAGGCTTTCTTCTTTCTTTCAGAGTGAGAAAGGGAAAGCAAACGAATCGAAGCAGTCTTCTGCTAATAGGGCTCGAAAGCAAGAAAGGGAGGCTTGAAAGCTAACGAGGCTCGTCAATGGCTTGGCTTCAGGTCTATGTTATGGCGAATGGAAGCGCAGATTAGCAGGTGTCCGCTTGACTCAGTCATAGTCTAGCCGACCAACTGGTACGCACTCGAAGCCTATGTTCACTAGAGCAATTGAAAAAGGTATGGTAGTCCACGCATTGCACACTTTTTTCATCCAAACTGTGCACAAACTGGGCATGGTGATGGGAGCTAGGTTCAAGGTACAGAAGGATAGCCCTTCTATTTCTTTGCTGCACCATATGCTAATTCTACTTTGGAAGCACTGATTTGAATCTTCCTACTTTCTTTGCTGCACACGACTTTTTCACGGAGTCTGCTTCCACAGTTGCTTGAGCGACAACCACCTTGCGTCCCAACCTTCTTGCTTCTCGACTTTCTTTGGTGCCAAAGACCGATGACTAGTTAACCGACTCCTGGTCGACATGAGGAAGACAACTCTTCTTCTGGTAAAGTGGACGAGAAGAGCGAGTCTCTGTCTAACTACTCTAACCAGGAGGGGGGATGATAGGTGATGACAGGCCAATAGGAAGCTTGCTACGGTCTAGTCCGGACGGACCTGGAAAGCGCGATGGATATGTTCTCAGCCAATGCATCTTCTTGCTACCCGATTTTGACAATACAGATGTCGATAATCTGACCTTGGGCACAGACAACTATCAGTTATTTGCTTGCTTCCGTGTAAACTTACTGAATAGCCTTCGTACTTGATTTTAATGAACCTGTCTTTTTTCTTAAAATGATGGTGAGCTGTATTCCAAGTGAGAATCCATCCGTATAAATTGTTTCATAATCTATTCTATTGATGACACCTGTTGGATTACTTCCGAAAAGAAAGTCCTTAGTGTAGGTCTTTCCTCTCGAAAGGTTAGCTAGCTCGACTTCCTGTCCAGTCTGCCTTTGAAGCCTAGTTCCCATTTCCTTCGTGTAAGTGAAATTAGAAGAGTAGCCCGGTCAACTCCTTTAGAGGAATTGGAAGTATAAAACTAGACTCACTCTCCACAATTGGATGAATCAAAAACAGGCTACACTTAGATCGATTTTTCCAAAAGAAAAGAGACCTATTACCAGTCTTCTTTCTCTATTAGGTGCAACAAAGGAAGATCTAGGTGAGGTTGAGTGCTCGCTTTCTTCCATCGATCTCCGCTCTTTGGATTGATCACTTGTCAAGGACAGCCCGGAATTTCCGCTGACTGTCCAGCAACAGAGCCATAACATAAACAGTCAGTCATATTATCGGGCAACTCCATCCATGACAAGGTCTTGGTCTGGGGCTTCGACCCATAGAGAACAGGGTGGCTCTCAAACTTAAACACATGTGGTAGGGTCTCTCTTTGTGAGCATACCAACCCGAGTTGGATCAATGAGGATGGTGTGATCTGACCTCTCAATCGTGGGTTTCCCCATCCGAGGACTCCCTCGCCTTTTTCTTTCCTTTCGGCAGAGAAGAAGACGGAAAAACAAAAGGGGATATTCGTTTTTGAAACTCCAAGGAGGACGGGCATGACAGAGTTTGGCAAGAAGAATCCCTTCCTTTTTCGAAGACGACGAGCTGTCCACCTTCATTACCTAAGATGAAGAATTCTCACCCATGCTACGAGTCTGCGGTCAAGCGCAATCTGAGATCCCTCTTCGATAGACATGAACCAGGCGAGTCCGAATCCCTTTCTGTTTTGTCAGCTGATCCTACGAGCTTTCATGGAAAGCCTATATCTTATAGCGCGTACAAGAACAAGTGGTGGGCAATCTTCTCTGCGCTCTTTGACCTACCATAGATCCTTAGTGGTGGACCGATCGACCTCAAGCCCTATCGTCAAAGACAGACTCTTTTGGTGCAATGAGAGAGGTACTTTCAAAAAAGTCAGTGGTAGGTTGCTCTCGTCAAGGAGTAAGGCGAGAATCCAATCCAGGGAAAAAAGGTAGGGTAGAATCGCCGAGTCGTCTAGCACCGTCCCCTGCCTCAACTCCACAATCACAATCATTTGTAAAAAAAGGTGGTTTGCTGCTGATCCTTTCCCCGGCATTGGAAAGACCTGACAAAGAATCCTTAGATTGGGAAATGTGCTATATGGAGGTTTTTCTTATTGTTGACGTACTGACTCATGATCCGCTTATTGAGATCTATGATCCTCCGTGGGCATCTTCCTGCTACTAGTGATTCACTGTGCATTCTATCCATGGCTCGCGATATGCTCTTGCCGTAATTGGAGACAGCCAGGTCAATAGCGCTATTACCTTATTCTTGCAAAGCCCTTAGTCTTGCAAGAGACCATTCCCTCACAGTCGATGCTTCTTATTCACTTCATCTGCACCTTCTTGCTACAAAAGAAGGCTAGGCACCTTTGAAACTAGGAATCTTCTAGTAAGATGGCAGGCAAAGTCTAACAGCCTATTCTATTCTGAAAGTTGACTATAGGCTAGATTCGATCTCGAAAGTTCGAAGTATTTGCCGCTGTTAAAGGTCTTAAAAGCTCTCTCCTTTTCGTTTAGTGCAAAGGACCCTATTCCATTTTGTTCTATAGAAAATTCCTAGTGAGTTTCCTTCACTCGGAGTTCTTTCTTCAACTCTGCTTTGCTTCTCTTGCTAATCAGTAGCCAGACTTACCTAATTAGGAGAAGAAGTCCTAGGGGTGCGGTGCGGTCGATTCGTCTTGCCTTGGCCTGCCCACTCTATTTATTAAGGGCTTGGCTGATCGAGAAAGCGTTCAATCTCCTCCTCGCTTACCTTTCTTGGTCACAGCTAAGAGTTCTTTACTTTATTTCGTCTGGAAAACCCTGGCGTGATCTCACCAGAGAAAGACGAGTTCTCAGCTCCCAGTCAACGGTCCAGGTCCTAAAACTACCGCCTTTGCCTTTGCAGCGGATTCCATGGCATCTTACTCCGCACCTTGATTTGCTACGGGATAGGACCTAACATAAGCATTTCCCTTTGGCCTGCTTCCAGAGCTTCTTTCCCCAGGAAGATGGGCATATTCATTTGTTGGCGAGCTCTTGCCTGTCTGCTTCTAACTTGCTTCCTTTCCAGTCATTCCTCTCTCTTCCGTTCGACCAGTCTTTCTTTCCATACAGTGATTTGCTTCCCTACTAGGTTCTCTCTCTTAACTGGAACCGCTGAATGACATCCAGCCTTGGGCTCTGGAGTTCATAGTTGCTCAACAAGCTAACCCAGCTGAAGGAAGGGCTTTGAATCCTATAGCCTACTCTCCTTTTGAGTTTTGTCTTTCGAATGAAGCTTACAATTGAAGAGGTCAGTGAGAAGCTTGGTTGTTTTGCCTTAAGTACCGCTTCTTGGACCAACGTATTGTATTTGATTTATATTAGAATTTAGCCTATTTTGCTTTAGAGACATACTATGGAGTTTTCTATTCATCTGAAGGAATCAACCCACATTACCATTACTGATTATATCTACCAGACTATACTCATTCATTTCTCATTCCTGGGAAAAGAAAGAAGCAGATAACACAGGACTCTGCTAAGTGGTAGAAAATGAAATAAGAAGGAGGTTCTCTTATAGGGTAGCTAGGAGTGAGCCTTCGGCGAGTAGTTCTTCCTTATCTGGTAGTCAGTTTTGCTTAGGCAAGGAAGATCCCTCGCTTTGACCGAAAACAAGATCGCGTGAGTGAAGAGAGGAGCGAAGCAGATCGACGAAAGAAGAGGTAGGTTCTTCCTACAGCCATAAAGGGGCTTCCCCTCGACTATGTACCTTACCAGCCCTTGACAACTGAAGGTCCACGTCTAAGAACATTCGGACTGGGTGAATAGACTCTTGTTCCCCCGGTGCGAAAGCAGTTGCTTCCCTAGTTTGAGAAATCCTCAATTGGGAATCAAGACTCCCCTTCCCTTAGCTTCTTATCTACCTTTGGTCTTCAAGACCTCTAGGACGTGTAGAAAGATCTTTTTTTTTTGAGGATGGATGTCCAGCCCTAGTTCCTAACTTCGACATCTCGCTTTCCCTTCCATCCTTAACCGAGAACAATTCAGGTGCACTCTCGTCGTTCTGCTTGGAAGCATACTGATTTCATTTGCGACTGATAAGTATGAAATCATCCCTACTTTTTGGAACAAGGGCCTGGATCAACATATGGCTGAGACCTTGAATGCCTTCGAGACTATCAAAGTCAAACTATCCTAGTTTTGAACTCACTAGCCTCATTACATGGAGCAAAGCACTCTCTATCAGTGACTGTCCATCCCCTGGTCTAGCCAATTCCTTCCAGTTCAAATCGGGAGAAGGGGTCCTCTCCTATCTTTTGATTAGGAAAGAGGGGGTAGCGACTCTAACGAATCTAATGCTGCCCACTCAAGCTAAAAGCTAGTCGAATGCTACTGCCCTTACTAAAATGAAAATCTCTTTATATTGGTACCCTCGGGTCGGGGGAAAGAGTAAGAACAAAAGATATAAGACTGCATCTTCCTTTTGGTCGCAGCTAAGCATTCGTTCCCAGTCGACAAGAGAAAGAACTGCTTCTTTTCTTCAACAAAAGACAAAACCGCCATGCGCCATTCTTCTTTCTACAGAATATTTAAAAATGGGCGTATCATTAAGGTAAATGAGTGTTAGTGGCCATATGAGGTAGTCCCCCCGCTCATTCTCCTTGTTCCTGTAAAGTTGAAAGTCGTACCCAGGAACCGTGGTTTTCAAAATCCCCATGAGCCTTTCCTCTGTCTCCACTCATCCCCTTTTCAGCTATTGTGGTACTCAGAAAGATTCTCTTTTTGTCCCGAGACTTTACCCACTTCCCCATCCCCTTCCCCTGAAATTGGCTATTTCTTTTATTGCTACTGCTAGCAGTAGCACTACCGTCGCTTCTGATCTCTCTGCTATCACCCCATTGGATAGCCTTTCAGTGGCCTTCAGGAGTGGTAGACGCGGAGCCTTTTGAAGCTAATTCTCAAGCAGCTCATTCTCTTTCTGTGGCATTTGTCCTTTCTTTCATCCCGTGTACTTCTCTTTCTTTTTCGAGTCTTAAACTAGGAAAATAGTCGATAGAAAACTCTTCCTTGGTACGAGGGGAATTGGGGATTGAAAGTCTCTAGGTACCAAAGGCCGATGAAAGCCTTTCCAAAGGAATTAGGTTAAGTTGCCTACATGGCTACTTATAGCAGCTCCCGAAGATCAGGAATAGCCTTTACTGCCAACCAACCTTTCCTCTTTCTTTGAGTGTGCTTATGTGTGTGTCTTCTTCTTCTTTTTAGTGGGCTTCGAGGAGCTTTCTTCCGACTGGGGGCTCTCTGCCATCGGATGCCAGTCATATTATTGACAGCTTTAAGCAGCTTCATGGATTTCTTGGAAATAACTAGCTGTCCCTCGGGTATTTCGGGTGGCCTTAGTACTTCAGAAGCTTCATCAAGCGCCTCCCAAAACACCTTTTCATTCCCCCGAGCCACTGTGACAAGTTAGTGTGCTCAGAGGGTTTGTCCAAGAGGAATTCTTGGAAAGGCGCCTGCGGCCCTGATATTGTTTTTCCACCCAATCCTTTAAGACATAGCAGTCTTCTAAGGGATGGCTTCCTAGTCTTTGGGGGAGTTGCATCAGGAAAACTCCATTTGCTCTCTTTCATGCATGACCAGGTAGGGAGGCCCCCTTTATCTTAGTCACACACTCTCTGTTCTTTTTTGCCTTTATATCTGGCTCGGCAGTTGAGGTCACTCTTCTTAGTTAGGTTCGCTCTTATTCTCATTGAGGGCTTCTCGATCATTTTTATGCTTTCTTCTCTCTGGCATGGTACCCTAGCTCTTCTTCTTTTTACGGTCTCTCCCGCATTTAGCGGAGAACTCTAGATTTGAGTAGGTAGGAAAAAGCAAATTGATCCTATTTTTGGTTGAGCGACGGAAAAGTCGTGTCGGGCTTTTTCAAGTTTCCTAAAAAGAGAAGCTTAAAAAGTAGTCAAATCAATCAGCCCATGGGTAAGAAAGATTAGGCCCTAAGTCAATCTAACGTTTTCTCCAT